CTCTTTCTTACTTGGGAAATTGTGGTCGACCCCGACTAGATGGCCTGGGCCTGAAGAAGGACAGGCCTTGTGACTTATCTAGTCAGACATGAAGTAGAATCGACCCGGAGAGAGTGGGCAAGCTACCCCTGCCATCTGACCACCCTGCTACCCGGGGATGAGAGATAGATTGTTCCGTTCTCACTCAAACCATTCAGCTTCGGCTGAAGACGTCACACCTCGCGGCGGATGGCACCTTTGGAAAAGAACTAAGAAAACTCCTTAAAGAGAGAAAAGTAACTCTTTTATTTTATAGCGGGTCGACCCTAAAAAGAAGCGAAACTTATTGCTGCAATCTTAGTGTCGTTCGGTACAAACTTCGATGTCAACAAGCTCTTATTAGCAGGCCTGCGGGAGCGGTGAGAGAACTTTCCATCATTGGAAAACTGGTGGGTGCATTCCAGCCAGTCGTATTCCTCTTTTCTCTTTTGATCCACTTGCCCGGGAGGGAGTATTCTGGTTACGGCTAGAAAGTTTGCCCGGGAAGAAGCTTCGTAGTGGCATTCCTCCGACGAGCTACCGCCGAATAATAAAGCCCAAAAGCTTTTCACTATCAAAAAGAGGGCATATAGCCCGAGTCCTGAATACAGGAAAGACCGATTACGACTGTTGCAAGAGTTAATACCCTTTCCGAGGGAATCATACTTTTAGAAAAGGAATTCCACATAGCGAATGGTTAACTGCCAGCCTCTAACTCCTCCGTCTACCAGGAGGAGAGATCTTTCATAGCATATCGAAGAGACCAAGCACCGAGATGAGCCCAAAGCAAGCAACAAAGGATGACCGGGCGACTCTTCTAAAGCTTTGGCTTGCTTCTTAAGCCAATAAGTCCTGTGCCTGGTAGGTGAAATCCGTCTGCCCCTTACCTGTCCATTCAAGCCTTTCAATATCTCGTCTGGCCCTGTCTTCTGTCGTACTCTCCTCTATCGAGAATTGCTTTCTCGCAACTGTCCTGTGGAAAACGGATGACACTCTTCTGGTAGCCGTTGTTTGCTTCATGGGTTTCAGTATCCTTTGCTTGGTTAATTTCTTCCCGCTCTACTGACCTTAACTACTATACTAACTAATAAGGCAAGCTAAGGTTATGGAAGAACATTGTATTATTTTACGGTTGACCTGGAAGATTAAAGACCCATTTGCGTGCGCATCGAGTGATGATAAAGCTTGTCATCCCTCTAATGGTTGCCTCTAAGCACTTCGATTCTCTTTCCGTACTGCTGAGTAAGTAACTCTCTTCCCTAGTAGCTCATCCCGCTCATCTGCTAAAGCCAATTAGAAGGAAGCTAAGCAAAACCCCTTAAGAGCTAAAAGGAGAGTTAGCATAGACTTAGGCAAGAAGTCAAGAAGCTTTGGCAAGCTACATCTCAAAGAAAGAAGTCTAAGTCCCGGGGACTAGCGATAACAACGGACGTTAATGCTCTAGTTCTATCATCCGCTCTCTAAGGATAGGAACTTGTAGGGTTAACAACTCAGATAGGAATTCCAACTACAAACAAAATTCAGGACAGTGCAGACATCTCTCTGATAAAGAAGTTGCAGAGCGTTTCCCAGAATACGCTCCTATATACGCTGCAAAACTAGCTAGAGAAAGCCAAGACGTGACGGGTCGATGCTGGTAAATCTAGTACTCCTTCAGAGGCCATGCTCATGATGACAGAAATCATGAAAGAGCAAGGAGGTCGTGAGTAAAGGCGCAAATTGACCAAAGCTATTGAGAACTCAACTAAGGCTATTCAGGGATTCGAAAGAAGGAGGAAGATCATAACAAAGACGTACTTATGCGCCTTGAGAGGTTAAACGTGGACTCCCAACGGGGTTCAAAGGAATCTGAATTTGTTGTTGAACAACAAATCCCAAAGGAGTCTGAAAACGTGTCCTGATGAAGAATTACGGATGGAGTCACCTCCTAAGAAGTCTGCAAGCCTCTTCAAAAGGGGATGGAACGCGTATTAATTTTGTAGCAGCCAAGAGTACAGACAAACTACCTGTTGGTGAAGCTACCATCCCTTCTAAAGAACAGATAGGTCTCACCTACGGACCGCTACTTCGTAGCCTTATGTGGCACCAACATTTAAGGAAACTCCTAAGAAGAATGGAGGGGTCAAGATCAATGAACCAGGGTCCAATTCTTCTGCTAAGAAGGACAAACAAGCAGTCAAGCCTCCTGTTGTTACTACTACTACTACGCCTAAGAAGATTCAAGTACCGAAGCTTGTTCCTGTCAAGAAACCAAAAGAGATGAGGGTGGCCTCTGATGATGAATATGATGATGAGTCAGAGCCTGAACCTGAAGAAGAGGTTCGACAACCTAAAGGAAATAGGGCTCAAAGAGTCAATGGACCTGCTCCTATGACTAGGGGTAGTAAGGCTGATTCAAGCTGCTGGTCAAGCTAATATTGCAAGGGAGCTATACCAACCTCCTCATCCATATGAAGTGGATCAATTAGAGTTCCCAAGACCA